CGAGTGATCTGGTAATTCCTCATCCTCAAAGCAGTCCTTCCTGTAGTCTCAACAAATAAGTAATTATAGGAGTAAAGTGTTGATATAATTCGAAGAAGCAAACGACAATTTAATTTCAAGTTAATAAAGAAAAAAAGTAAAATAAGTATGTAATCTAAGGTATTTTTTTACATTTCTAGGATTAAACAAAAGGATTCGCAAATAAAAGCGCTAATGCCACAACCAGTCCGTAAATTGTTAAAGCTTCCATAAAAGCTAGACTAAGCAATAAAGTACCTCGTATTTTACCCTCTGCTTCTGGTTGTCTCGCAATACCCTCTACAGCTTGGCCTGCAGCAGTACCTTGACCAACTCCGGGTCCAATAGAAGCAAGTCCTACAGCCAATCCAGCAGCAATAACGGAAGCGGCAGAAATCAGTGGATTCATGGTAAGTTCCTCACACAAAAAAAAAAGAAATGGTTAATGATACAATCAACCAATGAATTATTACTTAATTTTATCATTAAGTTTGATCATTAAGATCTATTGGGTCGGAGTAACTAAAAACTAATGATAATATTACTGAATCGTCAGAACTACTTCGATATCTCATTTTTTGTTTCTACCCATGATGAAGTTTTTGTAAATCCATATACATATGGCTCTAGTTATTGCATTTCTTTCTTTCCAACCATTCTTTCATTCCATCCTTCGTTCTTTACTCTTCTATATCCTTGAGTTCATCTGTTTTTTCATCCAATACACAATCACAAATGAAACAGAAGAAAGGACTTGACTTATCTTGTAATCCATCTAATCTAAATGCAGTAAACTGCAATCAAATCAATATATGCAATCATCAATATATGCAATGGATATCAATATGATCAATATCAACGATATCAATATATCAATATAACGATATCAATATGTATATCAATACATATATATATATATATATATATATATATATATATATTTTTTTATTATTTTGCTATATATATTGCTATCTATATATATTGCTATATATATATTACATATATATAGCATATAGTTAGATATATATATATAGTTAGTTAGTATATAGGTAAGGCATAAGGACTTCTATTTATATATAGATAGGACTATATAACTAGTGAATATCTAATATTACATATACATATTACATATACATTTCTTTCTTCCATAACGTAAACTGGCCACATTTTATATTGAATCGGATTATAGAATCATTCCTCGAAACCCACACAAAAAGTGGCTGGACTTATAGACATTACATACATCTAGTGTGACCTCCCCAACCCATCTTTTTTTTAATTCCGTAATATCGTTCATCTTCTCTCCTACGACTCTAGGTCATATATTCATACGTATTTATATCTATTATGTTCTCCAACCAAGCAGATTATCTTGAACCATGCATGAATTGGGATAAGCTAAAAAAAAAGACTATTTCGAAAACTAGTCAATGATGACCCTCCATGGATTCGCCTATATAAGCCGCGGCTAACGTTGCAAAAATAAGAGCTTGAATACCACTTGTAAATAATCCAAGAAACATGACAGGTATAGGAACTACTGAAGGGACTAAAGAAACAAGAACAACAACTACTAATTCATCAGCCAATATATTCCCGAAAAGTCGAAAACTAAGAGATAAGGGTTTTGTGAAATCTTCTAGAATGTTAATTGGTAAAAGTATTGGAGTTGGTTTGATGTATTTCTCGAAATAACCCAACCCCTTTTTGGTAAGACCTGCATAAAAATATGCCACTGACGTGGGTAAAGCTAAAGCAACAGTAGTATTTATATCATTCGTGGGCGCAGCTAACTCCCCATGAGGTAACTCTATGATTTTCCAAGGTAAAAGGGCACCTGACCAATTAGAAACAAAAATAAATAGGAACATAGTTCCAATAAAGGGAACCCAAGGTCCATATTCTTCTCCAATCTGGGTTTTGCTCAAGTCTCGAATAAATTCAAGGACATATTCAAAGAAATTCTGACCGTCGGTCGGAATGGTTTGTGGATTCCGAACAGCTATGATGGCTGAACCTAACAAGATAGCAATTACGACCCAAGAAGTGATAAGTACTTGGGCATGGATTTGGAAACCTCCTATTTGCCAATAGAAATGTTGGCCTACTTCTACACCCGATATATCGTATAACCCCTTGAGTGTTTTAATGTAACATGGTATAACATTCATATTGTCCTCTGATAGAAATTGAACTTCAAAAAAGGAATTAGTTTGATTCAACCATTTCTTTCTCAACTCACCAACTTGAATCATTAATCATATATTTAGGATACCAAGAAATCACATAACATCATAATATATATAAATATCCCCAGTTCTTTTTTTTTTATCTATTTTTAAAAATTCAAAAAAAAAGTAACCGATCCAATAAATCTATGGAGTTGCCCAATAATTAACATTAACTAATTTTATTATTCTTAATCAACGATTTCTTATATAGCTAGAACGACCTTCACAAATTGCGGATACTAATTTGTTAAGAATCAATCGAATTGAAGCTATAGCGTCATCGTTGGCTGGAATCGAAATATCTGCAAGATCTGGGTCACAATTTGTATCGATTAAACAAATCGTTGGAATCCCCAAAATGGCACATTCTCGAAGAGCCGTATATTCTTCTTGCTGATCAACGATGATCACAATATCAGGCAATCCCGTCATATATTTGATCCCACCGAGATATGTTTGCAAGGTAGATAATTTTCTCTTCAACATTGCTGCATCTCTTTTGGGGAGACGGTTGAGTTTCCCCATCTTTTCTTCTGCTCTTAAGTCCCTGAACTTATAAAGTCTCGTTTCCGTAGTGGACCAATTCGTTAACATACCACCGAGCCATTTTTGATTAATAAAATGAGACCGAGCCCTTATTGCAGCTGATGCTACTGAATCCGATGCTTTATTTTTGGTACCGACGATTAAGAAGTTTTTTCCCCTACTTGCTGCATCAAAAACTAAATCACAGGCTTCTGATAAAAAACGAGCAGTTCTAGCGAGATTTGTAATATGAATACCTTTACGCTTTGCAGAAATGTAAGGGGCCATTCTAGGATTCCATTTCTTAGTACCATGACCAAAATGAACTCCTGCTTCCATCATCTCTTCCAAATTGATGTTCCAATATCTTCTTGTCATTTTTTCCCACACTTCCTTTTTGTTTTTTATTTTTCGTATTATTAACAAAGAGACGAGGTACCTTGAAATAAATAATTGTTCCGATGGAACCTTCTACCGGGGATTGACCGTTGATACACGGCACAAACCATAAATTTTTTTAATTACTTATTTTATTTATTACCAAATCAATAATCAGACCAGTATAGTTAAAAGATAGTTAAAGTGAAAATGAATCTGCTCTTAGGAATCATTAAATCGCATAAATGATTGTTCTGATGTCTCATGTAAATTTGTCTCATGGAAATTGTTTGTCGCGTAAGAACAAAATAATTCTCTATGGTGTAACAAAATATCTCTCATTTCCAACTCGAATAGATTTTTTCTTTTGATTTCCAAATAAATGTTTTTGTCTTGCCTTGAACGGTGCACAAATTTTTGGAATCCGGTACCAACAGGTATAATCCCCCCCAGAACAACGTTCTCTTTCAGGCCTTTCAACCAATCAATACGACCTCGTAGAGCAGCTTTTGCTAAAACTCGAGCGGTTTCTTGAAAACTTGCTTCGGATATGAAACTTTGAGTATTCAGAGACGCTCTTGTTATTCCCAATGAGATTGCCCGATAACGGATCGATTCGTCCAAAGCGCGCCCTGCTCGTTCCGCTCGCAACAATCCGATTAATTCTCCAGGCGAAAAAACATTAGACATTCCATCTTCTGAAACCAACACTTTTGATGTTATTTGACGTACAATAATCTCTATATGTCTATTATGGATCTGTACCCCCTGGGATCGATAAACCTTTTGGATCTTATTAACCAAAGAGATACGACTTTGGGCTATGGTTAGCTCAGCTCCAATCAAAAACCCCCAGGGGATCCCAAGAATTCTTGGTATACGCTCGTTCCAACCTTCAACTCTCCTTTCGAGGTTCATCGATATTGAATCAATCGAACGCACTTCTAAGATTTGTTCTACTTTTGGAAGACCTTGCGTTATGTCACCAGATCTCGATTTTTCATATATAAATGTAACTAATGTATCTCCTTCGTAAAGGATTTTCCCATAATGACCATGAACAGTTGCTCCAGGAGTAGCTAAATAAGACTTAGCCGATCTTATAACTAAAAAGTCGACATTAACAATTAAAATTTGACCAGATTTTTTTACGTGTGGTTCGTATTTAAATAGACATACATTTTCACAAATAAATTGTCCAAGGCTAATTTTGATCGATGTCTCTTCACAATAATCATGATGGAGAAAGCACCAATTCAAATGGAATGGGTTCAAAATGATGTTACTGCATAGATCGGGATTATAAATCCTTCTATTTTCATCTATTAAACAGTATTTAAGTACTTGAAGTACTTGGAAAATCTGTTTCAAATTGTCAAGTAGCAAATATTTCTTTAACACGATCTGATTATGAGTTATTAAATGGTAAGATGAATAAAAATTCGATATTTTAGGTACAATAGCGCCTAAGGGACCTAAATAATCCCTAATTGGAATTAGGGGATCCGATTCTTTTGTCACATTGTTATATTTCGAACTATTGAATGGACCAATTCGAGAACAATTGGATGATGACAAAATTAGCAAAGATTGGCATTCCTTATTTCGATTCAACAACATACCAATAGTTCCTTGATGTTGGCTAAGTGATTGAATCTTCGCCTTGGAATAAAAAGGATTGATATTGGTGCAATCTAATCCATTATCGGGAATCAATCCGGAACTTGCCCTATCATACCTTTTTCCGGTATACGAAATAGTGGACTTGACTAACTCAATTCTTATGAAATCGCGAATTAGATCATTTGCCCTTACCTCAACAAAGGAAGCATGAACCTCTTCTATAGA